TAATTTATAATATATATTATTATATATATTATTATATATAATATATATAATAATATAATTATAAATAATATATATTATATATCTAATATATAATATATATTATATAATATATATCTATATATCTAATATTATCTAATTATCTAATATTCTAATATCTAATTCTAATAATCTACATAGTATATAAAGTATATAATAATATATATCTAAATTCTAATAATCTACATAGTATATAAAGTATATAAAGTATATAATATAAAGTATATAATAATATATATCTAATAATCTACTAATAATCTAATAGTAATTAAGTAATTATTTATTAGTAATATATATTAGACATACATCAAAATTAAATAGCACTCTAAATTCTATATTTTTTCTCCACACCCACTTGTATGCATTTCGATCCATCAAAAATAATTGCAAGACCAACTGATTGAATTCCTGATTTTTTATATCTCTTTTTATGCTTATGTATATGTATCCGGAAGGCCATCTAAAGAATTAATGTAAGAAGAATAGTGTGTGCATATATTATAATACCATAATACCATCATATATATATATATACCATAATTATACATATCTAAATATATATTAAATCTAATATTAATATATATTAAATATTAAATTATTAGTTAGATAATTATTAGATAATATAATAAATAATAATAATAATAATAAAATAATAATATAAAAAATATATAATTATCTAATTCTAATATTTACTAATATTTAGAATTAAACGAATATAGATAAATTAAACTAAGTCAAGGTATTTTTTTTTTTTCAGCTTTGGCAAAACGATCACAATTGATAGAATTATATTATTCAGTAAAGTACTAAATTAGTAATATTAATATTCCTATCTCTAAAGCCCACTCCTTCCCCATACTACAAGTGAAAGAGAAAATGTAAACACTACCATTAAAGCAGCCCAAGCGAGACTTACTATATCCATGTGAATGATGTCCCTTATCTCTATGAAATGAAGTATTTATTCCATTATTAATTCATAATTATAGTGGAATCAATGGTGCAGAGTCAAAATAGGATTCTTAATTACGGCTAGTGATGAAACAATTTTACGAATCCACTCGTAAAAAGGTCCTTTATTTCTTAGTCAATAGATTCTATTGAAATTGAAAGAATTGGAAATAATAAGAAATAATAAAATAAAATATAAAAATATATAAAAAAAAATATAAAATTAAATAAATTAAATAAATTAAATAAAATATTAAATATTTAAATATATAATATATAATTAAATATATAATTAAATATATAATATATAATTAAATATATAATATATATTATTATTATATTTATATTATAAATATAAATATATAAATATATATAAGATATATAAGTGTATAAGATAGATAATGAAATAGAAGAAAAAAAAAAAAATAAGAAAAGAAGAATAACCATTTTTATTTCATTTATGAGCACTCAGAGCCTATCCTGAGTTTGGATACAAAGTATCCTCGCTCAGTTCTTTCCACATCTTTAACCTTAGGAATCCTTGGATACCAAGATTTACGACTTCTTATTTTCATAGTTCTGATGCCCAGAATAGAATGAATTATCATTATTTCTTTTATTTGGTTCAATTCAGAATAGCCCAAACCAATGCATTAATAAGATTGGATTGCTTCAGACTTATTGGTATCTGTTTGAGCCACACTCAGAAACCAGATTTTTATCAATTTTGATAAAAAAGATGACAGTCTTTTATAGGACCTACGGGTTCTCAAAATCAAGTATCGACAGATCTAGTCCCTTGCCTATGCTTTTGCGGGGCAAGAATTTGTCAAGTTCGATCAGCAGGATTAAAAACTTCCAAGTCTTTTTTTGTTGATCAGGCGACACCCAGATTTGAACTGGGGATAAAGGATTTGCAGTCCCCCGCCTTACCACTTGGCCATGTCGCCAAATTCCATTTGTATTCCCTTAATGGATGAAAAATCCAATTGATTTACGACTAATTATTATCAATTATTATCAATTACAATTATAATCAATTATAATATTCTAATATTATATTATATTATATTCTAAATATTAATATTTTAATATTTTAATATTAATTATAATATTATAATATTATATGTGTATATGTAAACCCCAGAATAGTGTAAACTACAGAGCTGGAATTTTTATACGTGGATACCGAATGAATAAAAAATAGACATTATGATTTTTGATCGAGTGCGACTTGACCTATGTTGCACCAAGTTCAATTATGAGAAAAGATGCGATATATGGATAGCTATATCGGCATGTGCCGGTATGTACTTCCTAAAGATTACTCCTATGAGTATTACGTACGCAATTCAATTGTATTTTATAAATTCTACTACCAAAAAAGATTTGCGAATTACTTTTTGAGCGTTTGTGCTAAAAATAGTTAAACTCTATGCTATTCCTGATTCTTCTGTTTTTATCTCATTCATAGAGAGCAGATTGATTCCCAAATTCATTTCTTTTTTATTTTTTGTACCCTGATCGTAATAAAAGAATTGGGTAGAAATTGGATCAATTTTCTTATCCGATACCGATAAAAGACTCCGTCAACCTAAGTGACAGAATTTTTTCCCAGGAATGCTTTATCAATTTTAATTTCTTTCTATTTGTACCTGGCTCAAATTCGAACTTGCGTAAAAAATGCCCTCCATTTCTCTGTCTTGCTTCCGTTCATACGTATGATATATATGGATAGAGTTGGCTAAAATTTTATGTGATTCAGTAAACAGAATACCCATTCCATCATTGCTAGATCGATCGGTATGGTTCGATGAATAGTGAGCTAAGCCAATAATGGGATTTTTTCAATAAAGAGGAAACTTCAGATTAAGATGCTCCAGAATGGAAATGAAGGAATGTCCACAATACCTGGATTTAGTCAGATACAATTTGAGGGATTTTTTAGGTTCATTAATCAGGGCTTGGCGGAAGAATTTCATAAGTTTCCAAAAATTGAAGATAGAGATCAAGAAATTGAATTTAATTTATTTGTGGAAACATATCAATTGGTAGAGCCCTTGATAAAAGAAAGAGATGCTGTATATGAATCACTCACATATTCTTCTGAATTATATGTACCCGCGGTCTTAATTTGGAAAACCGATAGAAATATGCAAGAACAAACAGTTTTTATTGGGAACATCCCTATAATGAATTCTTTTGGAACCTCTATAGTAAATGGAATATACCGAATTGTGATCAACCAAATATTGCAAAGTCCTGGTATTTACTACCGTTCAGAATTGGAACATAACGGAATTTCTGTCTATACCAGTACTATAATATCGGATTGGGGGGGAAGGTCAGAATTAGAAATTGACAGAAAAGCAAGGATATGGGCCCGTGTAAGTAGAAAACAAAAAATATCTATTCTAGTTCTATCATCAGCTATGGGTTCGAATATAAGAGAAATTCTAGATAATGTTTGTTACCCTGAGATTTTCTTGTCTTTCCCGAATGAAAAAGAGAAAAAAAAGATTGGGTCAAAAGAAAATGCTATTCTGGAGTTTTATCAACAATTTGCTTGTGTAGGGGTAGGGGGAGATCCGGTATTTTCTGAGTCCTTATGCAAGGAATTACAAAAGAAATTTTTTTACCAAAGATGTGAATTAGGAAAGATTGGTCGACGAAATATAAACCGGAGACTGAATCTTGATATACCCCAAAACAATACATTTTTGTTACCACAAGATCTATTGGCTGCTGTGGATCATTTGATTGAAATGAAATTTGGAATGGGTATACTTGACGATATGAATCACTTGAAAAATAAACGTATTCGTTCTGTCGCAGATCTATTACAGGATCAATTCGGATTGGCTCTTGTTCGTTTAGAAAATGCGGTTCGAGGAACTATATGTGGAGCAATCAGGCATAAATTGATACCGACTCCTCAAAATTTGGTAACTTCAACTTCATTAACAACTACTTATGAATCGTTTTTTGGCCTACACCCTTTATCTCAAGTTTTGGATCGAACTAATCCGTTGACACAAATTGTTCATGGGCGAAAATGGAGTTATTTGGGTCCTGGGGGATTGACGGGGCGAACTGCTAGTTTTCGGATACGAGATATTCACCCGAGTTACTATGGACGTATTTGCCCAATTGACACGTCCGAAGGAATCACTGTTGGACTTATTGGATCATTAGCTACTCATGTTAAGGTTGGTTATTGGGGATCTATAGAGAGTCCTTTTTATGAATTATCTGAGAGATCAAAAGAGGCACAGATGGTTTATTTATCACCAAATAGAGATGAATATTATATGGTAGCAGCAGGAAATTCTTTGGCCTTGAATCGGGGTATTCAAGAACAACAGGTTGTTCCGGCTCGATATCGTCAAGAATTCCTGACTATTGCATGGGAAGAGATTCATCTTAGAAGCATTTTTCCTTTCCAATATTTTTCTATTGGAGCTTCCCTCATTCCTTTTATCGAGCATAATGATGCGAATCGAGCTTTAATGAGTTCTAATATGCAGCGCCAAGCAGTTCCCCTTTCTCGTTCCGAAAAGTGCATTGTTGGAACTGGGTTGGAAGGCCAAACGGCTCTAGATTCGGGTATTTCAGCTATAGCCGAACACAAGGGAAAAATCATTTATACTGATACTCACAAGATCGTTTTCTCAAGTAATGGGGATACTCTAAGCATTCCATTAGTTATGTATCAACGTTCCAACAAGAATACTTTTATGCATCAAAAAACTCAGGTTCGGCGGGGTAAATATATTAAAAAGGGACAAATTCTAGCGGGTGGTGCGGCCACAGCTGGTGGGGAACTCGCTTTAGGAAAAAATGTATTAGTAGCTTATATGCCATGGGAAGGTTACAATTTTGAAGACGCAGTACTAATTAGTGAACGTCTGATTTATGAAGATATTTATACTTCTTTTCACATCCGTAAATATGAAATTCAGACTCATGTAACAAGCCAAGGTCCTGAAAGAATAACTAAGGAGATTCCGCATTTAGAGGCTCATTTACTCCGAAATTTAGACAGAAATGGAATTGTTATGCTGGGATCTTGGATAGAAACAGGTGATATCTTAGTAGGTAAATTAACACCTCAGACAGCGAATGAATCATCATATGCCCCAGAGGATAGATTATTACGAGCTATACTTGGCATTCAGGTATCCACTTCAAAAGAAACTTCGCTAAGACTACCTATAGGTGGAAGGGGCCGAGTTATTGATGTGAGATGGATCCGTAGAAAGGGGGGTTCCAATTATAATCAAGAAAGGATTCGTGTATATATTTCACATAAACGTGAAATCAAAGTGGGGGATAAAATAGCTGGAAGGCATGGGAATAAAGGTATAATTTCGAAAATTTTGTCTAGACAAGATATGCCCTATTTGCAAGATGGAACGCCCGTTGATATGGTATTCAACCCATTGGGAGTCCCCTCACGAATGAATGTGGGACAGATATTTGAATGTTCACTCGGGTTAGCGGGGGATCTGTTAAAGAGACATTATAGAATAGCACCCTTTGATGAGAGATATGAGCAAGAGGCCTCAAGAAAACTTGTTTTTTCTGAATTATATGAAGCCAGTAAGCAAACAAAAAATCCATGGGTATTTGAACCCGAATATCCGGGAAAAAGCAGAATATTTGATGGAAGAACAGGAGATCCTTTTGAACAACCTGTTCTAATGGGAAAGTCCTATATCCTAAAATTAATTCATCAAGTTGATGATAAAATCCATGGACGTTCCAGTGGGCATTACGCACTTGTTACACAACAACCCCTTAGAGGTAGGGCCAAACAAGGGGGGCAGCGAGTAGGAGAAATGGAAGTTTGGGCTCTAGAGGGATTTGGTGTTGCTCATATCTTACAAGAAATGCTTACTTATAAATCTGATCATATTAGAGCTCGTCAAGAAGTACTTGGTGCTACGATTATTGGAGGAACAGTACCTAACCCAGAGGGTGCTCCAGAATCTTTTCGAGTGCTCGTTCGAGAACTACGATCTTTGGCCCTAGAACTGAATCATTTCCTTGTATCTGAAAAGAACTTTCAGATTAATAGGAAGGAAGCTTAATCTCAATGAATCAGAATTTCGATTCTATGATCGACCAGTATAAACATCAACAACTTCGAATTGGACCAGTTTCCCCTCAACAAATCAGGGCTTGGGCAAATAAAATTCTACCCAATGGAGAGATAGTTGGAGAGGTGAAAAAACCCTATACTTTTCATTATAAAACCAATAAACCGGAGAAAGATGGATTGTTTTGTGAAAGAATTTCTGGACCCATAAAAAGTGGTATTTGTGCTTGTGTAAATTACCGAGCTATTGGGGTTGAAAAAGAAGACCCGAAATCTTGTGAAGAATGTGGGGTAGAATTTGTTGATTCTCAGATACGCAGGTACAAAATGGGATACATCAAACTCGCATGTCCAGTGACTCATGTGTGGTATTTGAAATGCTTTCCTAGTTATATTGCGAATCTTTTAGATAAGCCCCTTAGGGAATTAGAGGGCCTAGTATATTGCGATGTGTGATTTGATCTAAATTTTAATTTGACAGATTCGGATTGAGAAACTGTTATCCCATTCAATCTGATTGGGATGCCCCCGGCTCTGACGTGTATCTTGGGAGGAGGAACATGAAGCTCAGAATTATGGGTGCATTCAAGACTTAAAAATGTAAGTAAAGGGTAATTGATCCATGGTCGATTACGAAACAGATAATATAGGAATAGCTAGTTATACCTCGTGAAAAAAGACTTTTTTGTTTTGTGGAATTTCTTTGGTGGAATTATACATTCCATTTCTTTTAGAGAGAAATTCTGTTCAGGCAAGTGAATATAGCATGGTTACAGGAGCCTATCTATCGCATATATGCTTCAAGGGGCATCATGTCATAACCATCGAGGTGAGTAGGGACCTAAAAAAGATCGAATGGAACAATATAATATATAGACAAATAAATCCTTTAAGAGTCAAAAAATATTCTTTTCATTTCAGTGAATTCATCATTTGAGGGGAAGTAGACTACTCAATAATTTCCCATTTCATTTTTTCGTAAACATAAATAAATATAAAATTAAAGTAAAAAAGTTAGAGTGAAAATAAAAAAAATAAGATAAGAATGAATCAATGAAAGGCTGGTCCTTACTGGGAACTTGAGTAAAGAGTAGCTTTTTGTAGGATTTTCTCGAACAAAGTTTAAAAAGAAGAAGAACCCCTTTCTTTATTTGGTGTAACTACTCGAGCCGGATGAGAGGAAACCTTCACGTCCGATTGTGAGGGGGGGGGGAATCCAATCCTATAGGAACCTATCTCAATTTTTCTTTTGCTAGGTCCATAGCTAAAAAACCTACTTTCTTACGATTACGAGGTTCATTCGAATATGAAATCCAATCCTGGAAATACAGCATCCCACTTTTTTTTACTACTCAAGGTTTCGATAAATTTAGAAATCGAGAAATCTCTACGGGGGCAGGTGCTATTAGAGA